GACTCAATAGAATTTGATCAATCCTTTTTTCTTTTTCGGTCGTTAAGGTGGAGAACTGAACCAAGAATTCTCTTTCTTCATCATCAACCAAATCACTGTTCGCGACCCAGGATTCTATTTTCTCATCAATCCAATCACCGTTCACCCCTTTTCTTTTTCTTATCAATGAATAGATCTCTTTACTTGTACGACTTAGATGTCTCGTATTTCTCGAAAAAGCGATTCGATTGATGGGATTTTGTATGATACTTCTGAGATCGATGAGATTGATATTCAAATATTTCTTCTTAGAACGTATTGATTTGACCCCATAAGCGGAACCACCAACCAATAGCATGTTGCCACCAGAAGCAGAAACCCGTATTTCTTCCAGAAAATCTCCTAATTGTTCCAGAGCAACTAGAAAGAGATTCTTTAACCAGAAAGAATTCAGTTCAGATTCAGATGTAGGATACCTATCCAAAAGTTTTCGCAACTCAATCATGTATGATGGAATCATCAAAGATTTGATCTTTTCTAACTCTGTCTGTAACTCACTAGAGGCTCGGGAAACAAAGAGAAGATGTATGCGAACGAGATATCCAGCAACAAGAAGAAGGAAAAGGATTGAATAGAGGAACTCCCGAGCATTTGTTAATCTCAGATGTGTCCATATCAATGGAACGGGTGACTCATTATTTCGATGAATCGTTTCTTCGGACAGAAGGAGATTCTGGAAACACTTACTCGAAATCTCACTTATCAGACTCGAAATCTTACTTTTCAGAGTCAGAGTCCATTGTGGAAGAATCTTCTGAGGAATTGGCCATGATATATCTGATACATGCATAATATCTCTCAAAACGGATACAAATTTGTGCCTGCTACTTAGTATCCTTAGTATCGGCAATGGTTCTGAAAAAATCTCTAAAAGGGTGGTGAAATTTAGATATTTCCACCCTGTCGAAGTAAGGAACCATGGCATATATGTTTGGAAGAGATTCCATTTTGAGAGATTGAAAAGAGCACTATCTCGTTGAAAGGTTCTATACATCTGCCCTTTCTCAACGCATTTCTTTAGAGAAAGACTCCGTTTTTTTTTCCTCTTTCCAGATGGGAAATCCTTCTCAGAACATGGAGTGTGAATCAAATCCATGTTTGAATTGAAACTGAGATACTCATGCAAGTTCTTCCCTTCTGAATCAGATAGATTCATATCTGAAAGAGGCTGACAATAAGTTCTTTCAAAATTAACTATTTGTTCCTCTGTTAGAGGTGTTGTATAAATGTCTGCGATCGAGTAAATAGCTCTACGAACGAATGGCTCGGATCGAATTGGAAAATGGAAAAATTTGTACAAGTTATACCTTTCGTCACCACTTTGTGTAAAATCGTTAGGTATAAATATGTCAGATACCTGTGACTCGATTGACAAAATAGTCTCTCTCTCCCCAAAAATATGTTTTTTTTTACCGACGCACGAAGAAAATATTTTGTTGCGAATGAACAAGATAGTGAGGAATTGTCCATATGTAGGATCATAATTATTGATACGGGTCTTTTCCACATAAAAAGGGAATCCTTTGTTACAATAGAACCAGAAGCGATTTGGATCATTCAAGAATCGAAGTGGATTTGCTTTATAAAAAGAAGATATCAATGAACTTCTATGAAATGGTTTCACGGGATTCAGCCAATTGTCTCGATCATGGAATATCATTGATAAATAGGAATCCGTGTTATCAAAGGATTTCCTGCGATTATTTCTAGTATGGAATGAGTCAATCACCCACTTTGGTATCTTTTTGAAGCAAAATGGTAATCTTGTTCCTCCATTGATCAAGGATTTCGGTCTTTTGGAAGTATCATGATCATCCAATAAGAAGGGTTTCAATTTATTCAAATGAACGATTTGAACACCTATTGATTCTAACAACTGATTGCGGAGTTGATCATTCGGACCTTTCAATTCATAGATGTGGATCTCGGACCTATGAATGGGGGTATTCCCGATACTCACAAAGAAAAGGGGAAGTGACTTGGACAAAAAGAAAAGTGACTTGGACAAAAAGAGAAGTGACTTGGACAAAAAGAAACGAAGTGACTTAGACAAATCTTGTTTGTCTATAACCTCGGACCAATCAATCGAATATTGATTAATACGTAACCGATCGAACACTACTTGAAAATGGTTCTTCTGTTCAGAAAGGAAATGTTCCTGGAAATTCTTGCTCCCATTGGACCATTTGTATCTATATACATCAGGATCCCGATTCATGGATCTCCCGGTTCGAGAAATAAGAGGATCAAACCATTTCTTCTGACTCTTTTTCAAATTCGATAAATGTTGGTTGATCGTATATTTCATTATAGTTATATGATTCAGAGTATCATTTCCTATTTGATCCCTTTGAATTCCATATTCGAAGTTGTGATCGGATCTATTCATTAAAAAGAATCGATTAGATACATTTCTTATGTACCCATAGATTTGAATCAGATTTCGGATCAATCTATATTG